ACCTACAAAATCCTTCAAATTGTATCTGATTAAATCCAGGTATTGTGGACATTGCGTCTATCCCGGATTCTTTTGAAATTGGCAGTGATTTATACTCATCCATATCGAATTCTCCAAAAAACAAAAACAAAAATAAATACCATTTTGGCTGGCTCATTATCCATCAACTCAAATCCTATAGATCTAACAATGATGGAATTTCGATTCTATGAATCTTTGACTGGAATCTATGAGATAGGTGGAATAAAAATTTATACTTAACTTAAATTGACATTTTTAAGAGATGCAAATGGAACGGAATTGATAAAACAGTCCTAGAAACAGAATTCTCCCACTTAGGCTTACTATGTTTTAGGATTTTTTTTAGAATATAAAAACTGATTCAGTTTCTTATATTATAATGTATAACGTTATTTATATTCTAATCTACTTGAATATTGAATACCAGAAAACCATCTGAATTCGTATTTATTAAACGTTAAACAAAACACGTGCAAAAATACCTCATATGTCCGTCTTCTTGCTTTGTTTAATGCTCTCCTTTCTCTCCTTTCCGCAAAAATACCTCGTCCGGCCGTCTTCTTGTTTTGTTTAATGCTCTCCTTTCCGTGGTCAATTGACAGCCTGACTTAGGGCGAAATATAATTGCATCGCGCAGACCAAAATAATCTTTTGGTTACTCACTGCGAATACTGAAAGAAGAATGAAAGAAGAAAGAAAGTTCTCGACCTTTGTTTTTCGGTTTGATTCAGAAACTTTATTTCATTGGTCTTTCTCGTCTTTCTCTTTTTCAAGTTTCAAAATTGTATAGTTTAATGGTAAAGTTTGATTCCCATTAACCCCCAGAATAGTTAACGAGTCTTTCGGTGTGATCCTATTCATCTCAAGGGGCCGCCTCTCTGCACCTATCCGATTTTTTGTGTTTTCCTTATGCTGATCCTCGGCCCCTATGGTCCAGCGGTTTCACGACTTCTCTCTTTCACGGAGATAACGAGGGTTCAAGTCCCTCTGGGGGTAAATCATGCCCATAGGAATGATATTTTCAATCGTCTAAAATCAATTAGGCGTTGGGTCGATGCCCGAGTGGTTAATGGGGACGGACTGTAAATTCGTTGACAATATGTCTACGCTGGTTCAAATCCAGCTCGGCCCAACAATTCGCCAATCTACCATCAGATGGTAGAACCCTCTTGTTCTTAAGAAATACCTGATACGAGAGAATAAAAAAGAATCGAAATTTTCTGCTAGATCCCTTCTGATTCCCCTGGGATTGTAGTTCAATAGGCAAGAGCACCGCCCTGTCAAGGCGGACGTTGCGGGTTCGAGCCCCGTCAGTCCCGACGGATCCAATAAGTACATCAATTCGCCTCTCCATTTTATGTGAAATAAGGGACAGAGAGCATAATTTAATTCCGAAAGTCTTTCCCCCCTTTTTTCAGGATTCTGTCGAAGAAAGAACAAACCCTAAAGTAAAATGAAAATAACTAAAATAGTGAAGTTGATAGAATATTCCATCTTTGCTCCCGCGACTCATCTTTATCATACTTCTTTGTCTTCCAAAGAAAATTGGATCATTAAAAAAACGACGTTTAGAACCTAATTCCTCTCTTTTTCCACTTCGCTTTGTATTCTTTGTTGGGGTTTTGTAGTTAATGGAAAGGGACGGGTGGTTAGATGCTACTTCATTTGATGGTTCTACAAGGAAGACCTAAGGTAGGTTATAGAAAAGACAGATAAATAAAGGAATTTTGGATTGGGCCGGGAATCCAATCTTGGATTCGGTATGGATAAAAGATCTTCGTATGTTATACTATTAAATTCTCGACGACGAATTAATTTAATAGCTCAGATATTATTATTCATGATATTGATCCGATTCAAGATCATCGATAGGGAATGCATTCATTGAATTGACAGGTGAAAGATTTATCATCTCTATGGGATTAAATCCCGAGTTATTGTGAAATAAAAAAAACAATGAGATTATGGAAGTAAATATTCTTGCATTTATTGCTACTGCACTGTTCATTTTAGTTCCTACTGCTTTTCTACTTATAATTTACGTAAAAACAGTCAGTCAAAATGATTAATTACTTTAGTTGAAGAAATCAAATGAAAAGGATTCCATTTTTGCGTCTTAAATGAAATCAACGGGCTATAATCGGCGGTATTCTATGAGATCCGAGAGTATGGTAAGTAAGAAATAAATTTATTTCTTACCATACTCTCTATTAGTGTTATTGTAGTGTATAAAGTTGTACTTGACTTTCTAATAAAGTTGGTACTATATTAGCTTTTATCTTCAATATCTGTAGTTATTAATCCATATATGGAATTGACGTAGGACCCAATTCTATTTCTTTGATACATCTATTTATTCCGATAATAATCGTTTTACTGTTATAGAATACATTTCTCCACTAGAATCCAATGGAATTTCGAAATGAAGATATTCTTATTTGAAAATTATTTCAATTCAAATAAAAAAATCCGTTGCAGAACGATCTATAAAACAATTGATACCGTTTCATTCCTCAACTAAATTCGGAGTGCTTCTAAAGTCCACTTCTTCCCCATACTACGAGTGAAAGGGAAAATGTAAAGACTACCATTAAAGCAGCCCAAGCGAGACTTACTATATCCATGTGAATTATGTCCCTTATCTCTATGATAGAATTATTCCATTATTGCTCACTAATAATAGTAGAATCAATGGTCCAGAGTCAAAAAGGGATTCTGGCCAAACACTATTCATGAACCAATCAAATAAATCCATTTCTAAAAATTACTATATGATATGATTTCTAATCGGCAAAGACTAAACACAAGTAAAATACACGACACCACAAAGGAATGTTACTCATGGAACATGTAGTAATAAAATAAGAGGGCCATTCCTTTTTTTGCCTTCATAAGATAAGTAAAAATAAGATAAGTAAAAATAGCGAAATTGCTATCTATTACATACTTTTTTTTCCTATTTGATCTAATCCGTACCCTTTCCCGATTGTCTCTCTGAAGCAGTTGGGAGATAGTATATTATACTCTTCAGGAGGGAAAAATTTTTTTTTTTCACTTTTTCTATACTTTTTCTATAAAAAAGTAAATTATCCATCCAATCTCACTCTAATAGTGATTCAATGCCTGAACACTCAGAGATTCTTGCGAGTCTATATTCGATTCGTTTGTTGATGAGGCGGCACCCGGATTTGAACTGGGGAAAAAGGATTTGCAGTCCCCCGCCTTACCACTCGGCCATGCCGCCAAAACGATACATACAATACATAATAGTAGAAAAAATTCCCTTTTTGGGTTGGATTACTAAACTTTAGTTTATTGTACTTGCATCTTGCATCCTTTTTATAAATTTAGAAAAATTAGAAAATAAACCCTTTTTACCCTTTTGATTTTTACCCTTTATTATATTATTGTATTTGATCCACCCCTTCGATTGATTGTATAGTATCTCAAAACGCACAATGCCGAAAAACTTCCCCTCACCTTTCTATTGAAAAATAAAATGTCTATTTTCATCCAAAAAAGACAAAATTTATGACAAATGGGAACCATTAACTATTCGTTGACGGAGAATTCCTGAATGATTCTTGGGTTTGAATCTAAAATTTGGTTTGCCTAATGACATAAGAAAATACAAATTGATACATACTTAATCAGTATTGATTCTTTTGAATCAAAAATCCTTCTCAATTTCCATTATAACAAAAATTATAAGTATATGTAAACCCCAGAGCGTAAATTGTTACACAGATACCAAATTGGGTATCTTATTTAGATTGCCTATAAATAAAGGGAATTTGTTGGAACAAAAGAAGGCCCGGCTAGGTATTGACCGGGCCAGGCCCAAAAGGCACTTCGAACAAAATAAAAGCAAGAAGGTCTTCCTTATTTATCTTTCTATTTGGATCTTTCGAGCATCTAAATGGAATTGCTAATTATATAATAACGATAAAGAATGTCAAAGAAATACTTTCTTTAATCCTTACTTGATGTGTAATGTAAGATAGTAATTATCTTTTTCAATTGGGAGAGATGGCTGAGTGGACGAAAGCGGCGGATTGCTAATCCGTTGTACGAGTTATTCGTACCGAGGGTTCGAATCCCTCTCTTTCCGTTTCCGTTGATGACTTTCCATTTTTTTCTTTCAAATTTCGCAACCCCCCCTTTTTTTTACTAGTTAAACGTGTGGAATAGATAAAAGAAAATCTTAAAAAAATTGTAAAATCAAGCAAGAAAAACGAAAAAATTTTTTTATTCTTCACGTCCAGGATTACGTCCTGGATCATTGGATAGGAATCCAAAGATGAAGAGAGAAACAAAGAATATTACTACTGTGTAAACGAAAAGTTTGAGAGTAAGCATTACACAACCTCCAAGATCATTTTTTGAAAAAGGAAAACGAGAAAAGATAATAGATCCTCCATTTTTATATCACATATCCTATTTTGACACCAAGAAATGAATTCTAGAAATAGAAAAGAATGTTCATGAATTCAAATGAAGTTGAAATTTGTAATAAGAGTCTTTGATTACCGCAAATCACTTTCATACCCACAATTAGATATTGTAAGGAACCCTAACCTAATAAGGTCTTTCGCCGGAAGAATCGGGAAATGGGGCGAACCGGATTTTTCGCAGCTATCCAAGAATTTCAATGTTTGAATCGAAGGTTCATACTGTCAGACTTATTTGATCTTATCAATTGTTATAATTTTTCTCGAATAAATCATGAATTTTCTAGGATAGTATTAAAGATCTTATCGAAAACTTACAGCAGCTTGCCAAACAAAGGCTAAAAGAAAAAAGAACAGGGGTATTACTGGCATAACATCTACGATTGGATTCAAAAAAGCATAGGCTTCGGGCAATTTGGCGAAGAAAAGACTACTCGGATAAAGGGCAGAATTAAGACAGATCAAACTAAAGATATTAAGCATAACAGACATTTTGTTCGTCGAGATAATTGCATTTTGATTGAGTTATTGATATAAGGAAAAATGAAGAAAGGAAGGTAGATAAAAAAATCCTTCTTTTTCCACCCAATCAAAAATCCTCCAATTCTCAAAGGAGAATAGAAGAAATCATACTTTCATACAATATCTTAATTGAATTATATGCAATGATCAATAAATTCAGTTGAATTCTAGATATACACATGTCAAAATCCTACCACGAATCTATAATATATTCTATAAAGAATAAAGATTTTCTATAGATAGTTGGACTGGAATTGACGAACACTTAATACCAATATTATTCTTTATTAGTGTCCAATATAAATATAAATGGGGCGTAGCCAAGTGGTAAGGCAACGGGTTTTGATCCCGCTATTCGGAGGTTCGAATCCTTCCGTCCCAGAGCATATCCATTGTATCCGAATACAGCTTTTTTGTTCAACAAGATTCTGTTTCAAGGCCTAATATTGGATAGAATATGATTCTTCTTTCTTTTCTTATTTTGAATGATTCTTTTCGTAAGCATATCTCAGTTTTTCACAAACTGAAGTAAATCTGGTTCAAATTACATGCAAATGTAACTGAATCCTTTTGTGATCCAGATAAGATGGGACATAGATCACAGTTGCAGAAAGATTACTTAAGTTCAGGTTAAATAAAATATGAAAATACATATAAAACGAGGAAGTGCTTAGCCTATAGGTATGTATTGTTATCCTATTTCAGTGACAATAGTCTTTCCATTTTTGTGAAAAATAATTTGCATCCCTAAAATATTAAAATTTAAATATTTAACAATGATATTTATTTTTATTGTTCGATCTATTTATCTTATTTGCTTTAAATCATTGACAATTCGACTCGAAAAGAAACATAGATTTATCTTTCTTATGATAATCAAATATAGTCTTTACTGTAAAACTTGACTCAAATAATAATGTATAAGGATGTAAATGTATAAAGATTTGTAATTATCAAGATTTGTAATGATTCCTTATGGGTTGAATCTTTGGTATGTTGGAAATGGGTCAGTCTATCTTATTGAGTCACTTGAAGAGGCAGAGTCAAATAGATTTTATTTATTCGTGTTATTTCTGTTAGTTAGGTTATTTCTATATTTATATTTCTTCATATTTATATTATATATTTTTTTAAATAGAGATTTATAGAAAAATGTTTCCTTCATATAAAAAAGACGGGGTCTTGCTAAGATTTTTTCAGAAAAATATTTATTATCTATGTAGATAAGAAAAAATAGAAATTACTATGTCTCTGTACCGACTGAACCAATGACTATTCATGATTCCATAATTGAATCAATTCCATACTGGTTCCAAATTAGAGGAATGTTATGGTAAAACTTCGTTTAAAACGATGTGGTAGAAAGCAACGTGCGACTTGAAGGACACGATCCGGTGTGGATTCTTATTCTTACATCCACCATTTTATATAGGAATGAAGGTGCTCTTGGCTCGACGTCGTTTGTTCTATTCTACTAGAACCCTTCTTTTTTTTATTGGGTTGTAATGTAAATAGTTCATGATGGAGCTCGAGTAGAAAGTATTGATTAATTTCTCAGGGGCAACGATCTAGGGTTAATGCCAATCAATAAATTGGAACAACTTCGTAAGTATATCTTCGATATAGAAATTGAAAGGATCCGATTCGAGCAAATTTTCAATTCAAAAAAATTTGTTGGAACGGCTAAAACTTTTTTCGATCCACAGTGTATCGCGCGCGAATCAACCGTCGGTATGATTCTTTGATAGAAAGAAATCACAAAAGAGGGGTATGTTGCTACCATTTTGAAAGGATTAAGAAGCACCGAAGTAATGTCTAAACCCAAGGATTTAAAACAAAGATAAAGGATCCCAGAACAAGGAAACACCACTTCAATTGTCTCACGGATCCGAATAAAGAATCCAAATAGATTTTAAACGAGACAAAAGAGGGGTTAAAGACCACTCAATAAAAAAAATAAAAAATCTTTAAGATATTTGAGAATTATTCAACTTGAGTTATGAGTACAAATGATTTTTTATTTTTTCAGGAAGGGTGCTAAATAAATATGAGTTAAATTATAGGCTAATTTATTTTACGGATTCCTTTCCTATTTATTAGAATTTTATCCATAGACAAAACTTCGAATCATTTTTTCTCGAGCCGTACGAAGAGAAAACTTCCTATACGGTTCTAGGGGGGGGGGTTCTTTTTCATCTACATCTATCCCGATGAGCCGTCTATCGAATCGTTGCAATTGATGTTCGATCCCGAAGAGAAGGAAGAGATCTTCGGAAAGTGGGTTTTTATGATCCGATCAAGAATCAAACTTATTTAAACGTTCCCGCTATTCTCTATTTCCTTGAAAAAGGCGCTCAGCCTACAGGAACTGTTCAGGATATTTTAAAAAAGGCAGAGGTTTTTAAGGAACTTTGCCCTAATCAAGCGAAATTCAATTAAATTAAGGAAATAAAAACTAAGGGTAGGATAGTGATTTCAATATAATTTTGGATATCTTTTCTATACT